ATCAAGTATCCGAATTCTAACGAAAAATCATTATTAATAATCCAAGACCATACATATTGATAGACAGAACTACTATTTATTTGCTGAATAGAAAGATTCATGGAAAAAATCATGACTATACTTAACAACAAAACGCTCTGAAAAGCCCACATACGGCGAAGACTTTTTGTTGCCGTCGGAAAAAGAAGAAGTCCCAACCCTATTAACATAGGAACTGGAAGTGGAAGAAAAGGTATTATCCACGCATATTGATATGTCTGTTCCATAAAAAAAGTTTTTTATTCTTAATTAATTGTTTCCGATTCACCGGATCTTACCTTTCGAAAAAGTCAATAAAAAATCAAGATATGCACTAACTGATTTAAGAAGTTTATATTAGTATATTAATATTAATTATTCTGAGTCTTTTCAAAACCGTTCAAATATTCAAAAAAGAAGTTACAATTGGTCAAATGATATGACCAAGTGACATATAAAAAAACGAACACTTATAATAGGAAAATAAAAATATAATAATTTATCGTAATCAAAATTTATATTCATAGAGCAAGGATAAAAATTTAGCCTAAAAAGAGTACTTGATGCTGATACGAATTATAAGATTAACTAAGGTCATCGGTCTAATGAAAAAAACTCTTGATTTTAGTTAGTTTATTTCAATTTATTAACTAATTTTCAATTCAATTAATTAACTAATTCATTATGGGATTGATTGTTTTCCATTTCAATCAAAACAATTTATTAGTAAAGTTTAGAAAAATATGGAACTAAAATGAATTTTTTAGCGAGAAAGGATCAAAAATGACTGAGATCCTTTTTTATCAAACCACGTATCTTTTAACAGCTTTATTACTAGTCTCATTCGAATTTTAAAATTGAATTTAGTTGTATTTTTTTCTAGTTTGACTATCAATTTATTAGTCAAAAGTACAATCCTGGTATTTTATTACATGTAAATCAAGTATAGAATGCCGAAAATAAAGGTCTTTTAGATTCTTTTTTTATTTTATTAAGTTTGATTTGATTTCTATGACATGCAGATTCTAAAGATATAACTTTGAGAGATAAACAACGCGAACTAATAGTTCCAAACCAAAAATTTTTGGTTTTACGGAATATTTTGTTATTTCGAGTCATTTTTGATCCAGTTTTCATGGATCTTTGACATATCTATATTTCTTTTTTATGAAGAGAATATTATTTAGAGAAAAAATAGATAATGAATAAGAATAATAATAGAGCAATAGATGTCTTTCACATCCAACTATAACAATGAGTAACTTCTTCATTTTTAAATGGCAGTTCCAAAAAAACGTACTTCGATATCAAAAAAGCGTATTCGTAAAAATATTTGGAAAATGAAAGGATATTGGGCGTCGTTAAAAGCTTTGTCATTAGGGAAATCTCTTTCTACCGGGAATTCAAAAAGTTTTTTTGTACGACAAACAAATAAGTCCTAAAATATTGGAATAATCGAAATGCATTTGATTCAAAAAATTGGATCAGTAATTTGTTAATATAAAATCAAAGTTCATATTAATATGAAATAGAATCTTAATGTTATGTCTAAAAGAATAATTCTTCTATTTTCTGAATTCTAAATCTAAATAAAAAAATAAATACAATTTTTTATTTTTTTTTGTATGTTTTCACTCATATTTTGGTGGTGGGGAGTCTTTTTTTCCCCATCGACCTTTACAATTCCAATAAAAAAGATTTTTTATCTTTTTCGGGAAGGGCAGATTGTTGAAACTAATGGATTCCATGTTAAAAACTAACTTCTTAATTTTTTGCATTTACCATATGTAATGGATTTACCATATATCTCCAATTTTCAGATCATCAATAAAAGAATCAATAAAAGAACTTGATTGTTGAGATATTATTATATTATGTACAAGTGTCAATTTGCAGTACTCCAAATACAAAATAGTTTTAGATTCATTGAGAAAATTTCTTTTTTGTTTCAAATTTATGATTATGAAATCAGATAAACCAGAAATAATGACATGACAATAAGCGTAAAAAATGAAAAAAGTTTTTTTATTCTAGCGAGAGATTTCTATAGCTGCAAGAGTTCTATTTTAGAATTGCATAAACTACGTATAAAGGAAAATAAATGAAACTAATGAATCTTCAAATTGACTTTTGAACTCATTTTTTTTATCAATTGAATTTTTACTAAAAAAACATATTTGATTGAATTGACTTGTTCAATCTCGACTATTGAATATAAATAGGCTATTATGAATTCGAGCAAGCCGCTATGGTGAAATCGGTAGACACGCTGCTCTTAGGAAGCAGTGCTAGAGCATCTCGGTTCGAGTCCGAGTGGCGGCATGCCATCTTCTAAACGAGATCCAATAGATCCTATAATAAAAATAAATTAAATTCCCAATAATTAATATTAATATGGGGGATCCCCACCTTTTTTCTTTTTTATGATATTTTCAACTTTAGAGCATATATTAACTCATATTTCCTTTTCTATTGTTTCAAT